ATCACCCCTGATGCCTGATGGGCAAAAGAAAAACACGAGCCCAATATAATATGGTACCTCATGGGGCAATCATTGTACTTAGGGTCACTCTCCCATCTGTTATCTTCATTGTATCGATTCAGTCTGGTCGATCAGGAGAGCGAGTGCGAGAGAGATTGAAATAGCTATGCCCAACCTATCCATACGTGCTTGTTGAATCCATTGTATTCCGATAGCGCGGCAACTCGTGTTGTTTATTCCTTTCTTAATCCAGCATCCAGTAGGTCGCTGAATATGGGCATGCCCGAACGCAAAAAAGGCTATCCGAGAGACTGGTTCCCCCCCAAGCAAGGCTAGAATCAAAGGAGGAACTCCCGGCTCAAATAGGTGTGATATCGAAGTGGACTCCATTGCCCAATCTCTTCTCTTATGCTATTATTTCGTCGAGTACTCAAAACAAGATGAACAAGCGAGAGGAAAGAACCTCACATAAGCAAGCAGTTCGGTCTACTCGCTTTTGGCTTGGGCTTTGCGAATGGAACTTGCATTCTCGAAAAACAGGGCTCGTTCACTTGGCTTCTAACTTCGGAATGCTAGAGGAATGGTTGACCTAACGCATGAACCAACTATCCGAGATTCTGCCTTCCGCTTTGAAAACATTGGGAAGGGGTCGGGCTTTCAGCTGATTCGAAAGGGATCGTCAAGCAAAGATTCGATTGCCGGTCTTTAATGCAATAGGTCGGCAGGCAACCAAAGGAAAGATTCGACAGGGGTTTGAGCTTGCTTTTCAGATTCTACAGGCAAGCGGGAAGGTCAAGTGGGTTTTGTTAGATACACAATGTCATGGATGGATTTGATAATGGAAGGGAAGGGCTTATGAACCGGGAAGTTACCCCTACATGTGGTAGGGGGCATCAACATAGCGTCGGGTTTTTTCAATCTTCTGGAATATATACAGGAAGGAAATCTGAACATGAGCGAGTGCCACCATACTCCTTGGAGGGACTCCTCTTTCGGTATAAATAATAAAAATGAATAAGACTTTTTCTTTTTGGTGGGAAGTAAAGTACCTGTAGAACGCTTCTTTATTTTATCGCCGGATTGTCACTTATGAGCAGCTTCTTTCTATTTTCAATTCACGGATCAGACTTGCTGAAAAGAGCAGATGAAATTTTCATGTGGGTGGTTGGCTCAAGAAAAGTGGAATACTAACGAGTGAGGGGAGGCTTTCTTTTGGGTTATCCCGAATGAAATGCTTGTTCACTTTTTTTCTGCCATTTTCTTTTCTATCAGTATCAGAACTCGACTTCAAATGGAAACATTTATGGAAGGATTTTTTCTTTGTCTTTGTCAAGCAGGCACCATAACAGGACTGCAAAAGCACATCGGGCAGCTAGCAGCAGCAGCAAAACAAAAGACGGTTGAATCTTGGTAGTTGTGGTCGTGACAGGCACTCGGGCTGACAGCCATCTTAGTGAGGTAGTATATTTCGTTGAAGTAGCGGGTCTCCCCCATCTGGTACTTCTCGTTCTAGTCAACGAAGGAACAATCTTTCGAGGAATAACCTTTTATGTAGTTGGACTACCAGGATTATTCAATAGTAGTAGGTTCAGGATCATCCTCTAATACTAATAAGAAAAGGGCTTCCCCTTATACCTTTAGACCTGACCAAGAGAAGTAACACCGGTAGCCCTCAGAAAGAAAGGTCCCTCGAGCTTTATTAGTAGTTACACGAGTGCTCAGATCAATACCGAAACACATATGGAGTGCCTGGCCTGGACCACAAAGAAAGAGCACAAGCAGGACTCCCTGCACCCGCGTGAGGGATGACTTTGAATCCATACCGAAGAGAATGGACGACTTGAAAAGGTCTCCATAGACAAAGAGACGATCTACACCGAAACAGAGAAAAGACATTAGGAGCACTCATTCCTTGTACCCGGGGAACTTATTCATAAGGAAGGGGATCTACACCAGAAAAGGAGTTTACGGCCGGTTCCCATATAGACACTTTCACTCACATTGCTTTAGGCAGTACTCTTCTTACTAAAGAAGAAGACTTACTGAAAGAGGGAGCAAATCCGTCACTGGACGAGGAAGGAAAGGAAGATCTGTACAAGAAAGTAGATTAGAAAGCGTTAACAAGACTATCAGACCAAGAACAGAACTGCTGGAGGAACAACTACCTAAGGCTTAAAATGAAATAGAATAAGTGGAATCTCATGCAAACTGTGAGGGAGGTGGTTAACCGGTGCTTAGAGAACTACCTGGGATGCTTTACAAGCGATAGACCAAGGGAATGGGTACGTTGGTTACCATGGGCATAATAGTGGTACAATACCACTTCTCATTCGGCAACCAAACAAACACCGAAGTGGTATATAGGCGCCCACCCACCACCTCTAATTACGTCCTATACTCATTAGTCCAACAAAATGCATCAAGTTGATTGCGACTTACGCTAGGGATTGTGTTTTGCAACTTTGAAAGGCGAATCCCATGAGGCTGTTCGTGAGCAGAGAATTGCCGGTAGGACCAATGTAGAGGACTCATTCATTCGACTAAGAATCATAGTAAACACCTTTTTGGGATGTATTCTTTGGCAAAGTCCCTTCCTGATTTGACCCCGAAGGATGTCCCTCTTTAGTTTAAGGCTGACCCCTTTCAGTATAGAGTATAGCAAGGCCGTACCTGGTACTATCATTCGAACATTTGAAAAGCCTTAGTTCCATTTCCCTTATTCACTAGAACGGATGTAAATTGTATTTCTTAGTCACCCCTGTCTATTGAGTCATTTCTTCCCAGACTTTGGAGAATCTGTCGTAAACCCCAGCGGTACCATCTCCTCTTGGTCTAGCCACCGGCTTCCCTTTTTGATTGAGTTCCAGGCTTAAGAGCCGAATTAGCCATTGGGATTGGTGTACAGACAAGACTGATTGAGATTTGTAATTAGCTGCAATAAAAGAATACGCTCTTTCGACAGAGAAGTGAACGACTCCGATCTGCAGATAAGAATAAGAATAACCTTGAAAGGAGTCTTCTTAGCTTGAAAGAGGCCTGGAAGGAGTGAGAGAGAGAAGATGGAGTAGCCGGGTGAATATCCTTTGCTTTTGAATTTGAAGAAGCTGTGGCTTTATCTTTCAATAAGATCTTGGACTGGGATACTAAGCAAGAGAGCCAAAGGGGCGAAACGAGATATAGATGACTGGATCAGTCTGGCTACAAGACCTTGAAATGAAAAGGGAATAAGCCCTGGGACTTCTTTTTTAGTTAGAGCTTTCAATTTCTTGGTCAGTCATAGCTGCAGCTATAGCCGATATACTAGGTCTATAGGGCATGCCCTTGAGATGTAGAAGGACTGGTCTTTTCCTATTTTCGGAAGGTAGAAGGCGCTGCCCTATACGTGCCTGCTCGCTTGAGCGACTCTCAGTCATTGTAAATAGATAGAAAGAGCACGAAAGTCTACTGTCTTACTGGATCTGCTCAATGGAAATGGAATTGAAATCCTCTTAGTCCGATTCCTTACGAAGAAAGTCTGACTCTATCTGCTCAATTGCGAAGGGATTGGGGCAAAAAGTTCCTTATAAAAGGGATATTTGGAATTGCAATTGGATGCTTCCTCCCTCACATCTGATTCTATAGCAAGGCTTATTCACGCGGAAACTATAGATGATTTTATGCCATCCTCATTCCCATCCTTGCCAGCTTTCCCTTCCCTTAGTGGATTCTAAACCTTGCGTCTTGCTACTGGTTCTGTAGCACTAAGATTAGCAGGGGATTCAATAGCAATAGCAGCTCCTTCTGTGCATCTTCCTTATTTAGCTGCGGGAACGAGTGCTGTGCTTGCCCCGACCGATACCACCATTCATTACCGTGAACCAGCCCCTCTTATATTATAGGCAGGTCTTTCTTTAGAACAGATTCATTCCAGAACAGAAAACCTAATTTAGAATCAGAATCGCGCTTGGAGCCTATCGCTAGAACGAACGAACAACACACCTGCGACCAGACTTGCTACGCTAGTAGGGCTTGCGGGCAAAGCAAGAGATCTGATTTTTTTTATCCTTAAGGATAGGGAAGTCTACCTCACCCTCGGGGGGAGATATCGGAAGAAAGTACCCTGCCGCTGGATTCCTTGATTGATCTTGTCTTATGAATAGATAGGAAGAGAATCAGATCAATCTAGGCAATCTTGTCCGAAAGAATCACAAAGTCCCGTAACCCGCCTAAGCGTGTGAGTCATAGACTTTGTACACCTTCGCTCGTCACTTCACTTACTGAACTTACCGAAACTCGCTACCGTAAGATCACAGAAAGACGTATTCACCTTAAAGTCTAGGCCTACCTTCTATCTATAGGCTCAAGGGACGGAGTTCTCTGCGATTAGACTCTGAACTCTTATGGCCTGAACAAGATCACATCCAAAACATCCATCAAGGAAAGGGGGGAAAAGCCATTGCCAAGGGTGGTGATGGAAAGCCAAACGATGGTAGGCCGGATTACGAGGAGAAGAAGAAAGCATATGTGCCCAGAGGTGGGTGCTAAAGAAATATGCAAGGGGCCGCATGAGGGAATGCCCCAAGCTTGGGTCCTTGAATGCCATGGAAGAGAGGCAGGAAGCCCAAGCTAGTCAAGATCAAGCTGCTGCAGTGGCCAAGATCTGTTAGCTGCAACTTACAGAATGACTAGTATGGAATTTAGTTTGGCCACAGGAGCAAATGTCTCGAAATAATCGATGCCATAGGTTTGTGTGAAACCTTTTCGCCACAAGACGATCCCTATGAGAGCTCCTTTTTTGGCAAAGAAGGGGAAGTTCACCTTGATAGCTATAATGGACAGGGGGCATGGCGGCCGTGGTCCTTTTCTCTTACGGAGGATGATGATGAGGATTGACTCACTGATGAAGACGCCATGAGTCAAGATGAGGAAGAGGTTTTGAGTTCGAGTTGGAGTGGAAGCAGTGAAGGAGGCGAGTTCCCTTTAATTGCACGAGATAAGGAAAACGGGATATCAAGCGGGAAGGCAGTGACGGTGAGGGAAAGGCAGGTAGTCAGAAGCAGGAAGCATAGGAAGCAGCAGTAAGAGCAAGAGCAGTCCGCAAAGCAGCTGGTTGAAGCATGGCAAGGGGAGAATACTTTGAATGAATGTTGAATGGGAAAGGAACTGCTGGGGGATGAATAGACCATTACTTTGCCTTGTTCAATGTTCACCCAATTCAAAGTATTTTCAACTCTTTCATGGTATCAGAGCACTAGCTCTTGGGAAACGTTCAGTTGGTTTGTGTGAAGTGTGGTCTGAATACCTTGTTACGTCTTTTCTCTTTGGCGCTGCCGGAGATGCCCCACAAGGCCTTCTTTCTCTTTCATTTTTCGCGGTGAACAAAAGGAAGCAACGCCGCTACAAGCAATAGAAAGCAACGTTTATTAATCCATTTCAGTAGGTGGCGGTGTACACTAGGTATCAACAAAGGACGCTTTCTCTCCCCCAGCCCTTTGTGTTAACTCTTCGCCTTCGGCTTTCTATTGAATGATCCATCTGGTGTGCTATTTATACTCCGTCAGTGAGGGCTTCTCCCTTTTCAATCTACATGGCATACGTACACGAATGAATATTCAAACTCATCGACTCGGCTCGAAGCATATGATCAAAGCTCTAGTGGCGCACATAGCAATATCAGAATAGAATTCTCGTTGACCGGCAGTAATAGCGAACTAACACTGTTCTAAAAGGGGGAGTCCCTCTTTGCGGTAGATAACGCAACCGAACACAAAATGAAGCTTTCGGTCTCGCAAAGCATCAGGGCGAGCCCCTCCCTACTAAGCATACGTTTATTACCAGATCCGATAACAGCGATTCTCCGTCTCTGACCAGGAGGTATCACATCTACAGACATTAGCCCCAAATGCTAGCTCGCATTATTAATTAATTAATAGTAAGTCGCTACATCATGCTTTTGAGGAAGCTATTCGGGCTTACCCGCCTCCTATTTCTCAATTCTTTCCGTTTGATGGGCGTGCTCTTGTTTCTAGGTTTGGATGTTCTTTCTTTAAGGGTCTACTAGATTACGTCAATACATGAATCTCATCTTTCCAATCTCTTTATTCTTTACCCGCTCATTCCTCTGACTTTATGCCTTCTATTCGGCTCCCACCCTACCAAGTCCGACCGGGGGTTAACTTTTCGTTATCAACTGCTTTCTTACTTTAAAATGTTGTATCATGGGCTTGAGGTATCACCGCCTACGAGTATAGATTTCCCGTTCGGTACACATACCCGAAGGATAGAACCTCTCGCCTCTTCTGTGGAAGCATCCTTAGGGAGGTCAAGTCCATATAAGAGGACTAGCCACAAGTACTGAGACAATATCTAAAATCTTTGCAATTCTTCTTATTTGAACCCAGTTCCGGGAATAAGGCAAGTAAGATATTTAACACATGGCACCTAGGAATAGGCGTTTTATGGATGATTCAAGCCCTGCACACTCGCGAGAACGAAGTAGCGATTGCTCGTCCAAATGGGTTACCACCAAATCAAGAAAAAGAAAAAATTATATGTATTGAATTTATACCTCAATCAGCCCTTGAACACCTTCGAAAGAAAAAAGAAGGAAAGCACCCATCTCAAGTGCCTTGCTTCCTCTCCTTATCAGTCGAGCTATTTTTGAGCTTTTTTGTGTGTGATTGTCTATTTTAAGATCATATTGGAAACCTGGGATATGCCCATAGGGAAACCTAGATTATTAACATGTTTGGCAGGAACGTACCTATCGTCATATCTGAGGGGACCCTATCTCCGGTCTCAGCAAGCTATGGGATATAACAAGGAATGCACCTTCCTCTTTGGAGGCAGGGTCAGTCATTCTGCTTTGGTTCTGCTGTTAACCACAACTAACATGACTTAACCAAGTCAGATGGCCTCTATTCTTTTTCTTTTTTTAACTCCTTTCCTAATGTTTTGTTTGGGAAATCTCACTCACTACACACAATCTATATGATATGTGTGATGCCGACACCTAAGATAGAGAGAGTTACGACGACTAGAATCAGAAGAAGAGGTTATGAAGTAACTCGACTGATAAGGGGAGGAAAGACCTCGGGCATTGAATCTCTGGCCTTAGCCTGCCTACCAGTCTTGATCTCTTGCAAGAACAAAGGGAAGCACTAAGAAACTATTTCAGCATGCCTTTGGAAGAAATTCTTCACTCGGATGCTCTCACAGCGATGCTGAAAAGGTCATCTCTACTCTGGCTCAACACTTCCCTGACTTACGCGAAAGAATCATCCTCAGAAAACAAGCATCCCGGATGGTTGAGCTCAAGCGAAGCACCCTGAGAGCAAGAAGTTCGATCCATTCTGCCAAAGCCTCTCAGTCTACTGCTTCTGAAAAGACTTCTTATCTAGTTAGGAAGTATAGTTTAAATATGGGCTTCTATCTTATTTGTTCTCCTCTGCTTACAAACTGGGTAAGAAGAAGTAGAAATCTGCAGTTAAGATGAATGCAAGAATCGGATCTTAGCTCCCGTTGACCGGCTCTACGACCCCGCAAGGCACTACTGTAGAGCTCTTTGGGCGAGACTTTCTCGATCACAGCTTCTCACTTATCTCACTGACAGACTAGCAATTCAAGAACAGCTTCTTTCTCTTACGCTATTTATACTCTCCACAACAATCTGTATTTCGAAACAAGGAAAAGGATTCTCGACATGCTATGCAAGGCGGCAAGTGCTACTTCCTGTTAGACGAAGCTTAATGTGTTTTCTATTGGACTTGGTTGAGTTGAAGAAGAAAAGAGAGTGAGTTTTATTCCTTTCTCACGGAGGAAACTTGGCAAAGGTTTCCAAGCCGTAGTCCAAGAGGCAAAGTTTGCCTTGCTTTCAAACTGACTTGCCTTATCCTATTGGGTGAAAGTCCTATTACTGCTATACCCGTCTACCCGGTCTTACTGTGAGCCCTCCCACTCTTGGAAGAAGTCACACCTTAGACACGGTAGGTAAGATTAGAACTTAAAGGCCCTTAGACCATTACACAATGGAGCACTTGCTTACACCACTAGTTAGAGAACTGGGGAAGGGGGAAGAAAGGAGCAACTTAGATCTCCTGAAGACCGTCCTCCTTATGTGATGCTTACTAATCCAGCGGATCCCTCACCAGATGCTTGGTCAGAGCCATTCTCCTTGTGCTTTGATAGACTACTATAATAGACTCTTTAGGAGAAACATTCTCCGCTTCGGCTTGCCTCTGGAAGCTCTATTGTTAGACAGACCTTAGCGGACTACTTATTTGAAGCTTGACTTGTTCTCAGGATCTAAACTGACTGGAAAGAAGAAGCATTAACGGATGAAAGTAAGGATGGAAAAAAAAGAGGCTGTTAGCTCTTGCTTTGCCTCGGATGCGGCACCCTCTATTCCTAAACTAGAGAGCGTCAGGGATGCTTTGGAATAAGCTAAGCTCTTCCAGTGAGAGTGGCCTATCCACTGCGCCGATCCCTTTTTATTCCGCGGGATAGGGAACTAGTCCTCTGCGACTGCACGACCTTTCCTCACCAGCAGAAAAGAAAAACAATCCAACGCCTAGAGTTGATTTTTAGGCTGCCTAATTCTTTCTCCCTAAACATATATAGAAAGAGGAGTAACGACGGGACAGGTCACGACTACGTGTTTGACTCCGGCCAGAGAGTTCTTTTGTCCAACTACTACTCCAACTCTATAGAAAAGACAGTCAGGCCTCTCCCTTGAGCCCCGGGAGGACAGGTTCTATTAAGAATAAGAAAAAGATTCCAGCAAGAAAACGGATGGCAATCAACGGCTTTCTAAAGCTCAAGGAGTTGCTTGTTGGCTGGGAAGCGAAGAAAGAACGTAAGCACGCCAGTGGGTGTCTTTCGCATGTTGCCATTCCAGAGGTGAAAGTACACTTTCTTTATTCTTTATTTTCTGGCATAAGAGGGCTTTTCTCTTTGCTCTTTTAGCGGAATAAGAGCAGTTGGGTTGGTAAGATTATAATATAGGTCAGAAAGAATCAAATGTCCCTAGTATCAGGAAAGAGGGTGCACATTCATAGGCCTGTTTTCTTGCCCGTTCCCAGGAAAGGTATGAAAGACGCCTATTCTTCAGGCAAGGAGCGCTTCCTATATAGTATAGAAGATGTCCGAACTTCTTTCCCCGTACCGGACCGCAGCAGCTAAAGGACGTGCCACTGGACGAGGATTTCATTTTTTTTGAATATTCTATGAGCGCGTTCTCCTCTTTTGAAAGAAAGATGTAAAGTGTGGTCTTCTCGTCACTCTTCGGGATGCTAAATAGTCGGTATTGATTCGATTCTTCCATGGGATATGGGTTTACATGGCGGGGACTCCCAACTTATTGAATAGGTTCCGATCAAAAATGGTCGAGGAATAGGCCTTGGCAACAGCAAGCCTTTCTCCTTTCTTTTCGTTTGTTTCTTCCACATGACTACTCGGGGGTTCCAAAAAGGGTAGTGTGAGGCTAGCAAATGTCGTCTTACGATCATGATACTCGGAGCCTTAAGTGAGCTCCCGCTAGGCTAGGTTAGGTGTAGCAACCTGACGACACGAAAGGTTTCGAATCTTCAATGCTACTCCTAAACTAAACAGTAAAGAGGAAGGCTTGGACCAGCTCCTGAATTTGTAGGCGAGAAGCTCTTTGTTCGAGTTGACTGTGTGATTGTGGTTTTATTTATGGCAACCGGAAACCTTTTCCTGAATGGAGAATGAGTAGAAGCTTGACAGGGGTTTATGGGATGGATGCGGGAAAGAACTCCCCTTTTGCAAAGCAAGGTTTCACCCTCTGATTACACTTTTTTAGGGATGGGATCTTCTGCCTAGATTAGATATCTCACGGGATTCATCTGGCATTTCTGGATGGACTGGCATTGAGCATGTCATTCCGGACTTCGCTATTCTCACAGTCAGATCGGACATTGAAATCTGAAGTCAACTATCAAGACAGGACAGTCTTATCTATTTGATTTGCTGACAGTTGTATTCTCTCTCCTATTAGCTGTCAGTTGCAATATTTACTTTTTTGTCTTATCTTCTTTCTGAACATCTTACCTTCCTTGTCTTAGCGGTGCAGATCTTCTTGATGCTTTAAGTGGATCTTCCATGTGCCAATCAAAGAGAACGAAGTGCACTACACTTAGCTCTCTAGGTTAACGTCCAATCCTGTCCACCTAGCATCCCACCTTCCCCAATGTTGTTTTAGTATTGGGCACCATGTCTTTCGATGAGCTTACTAGAGGGAGAGAGATCGATTAGCCGTGAAGGGGCCCCTTGCCCACTCCCCTTCCCCCCATTTCTGGGGGCCTCGTCCTCTTCCTCAGGTAGGAGAGACTACACCTTTCAAAAGGAGAAACTTAGAAAACAAAGAGAATCAAAAAGGCCATCATTAATGCGAACAAGGCAATAGCCTCGGTTAGAGCAAAGCCCAGGATTGCATATCCGAATAACTGTTTTGCCAATGATGGATTTCTTGCCACGGAATGAATTAATGAACTGAATACGTTTCCAATACCTACAGCAGCTCCCGCTGAAGCAATTGTAGCAGCTCCGGCACCCATTGATTTTGCACCTTCTAACATCTCGAATTGAGAAAGTAAAGTCCCGTCACACCCTTTCATTCAGGGTTTTATGTTCTCGTCGTTCCCCTCGTTCCTTTGAATCCCCCTCCCCTTGTTTTTGGGGTTCATTTTTCTTTTTCCCCAAAAAACTTTCTTTTCTTATATATAAGGAGGATTAAGCTTTGTACAACTAGGGAGTTCATCCCAATGATCCACTTATCCGTGGTGGGATAAATGGAGTTAAAATGAAAGAGAAGCCCAATATAAAGGACAGACACAAACTCCATCTTCATTTTGAAGATGAAATTCTTCCAGAGTTCTGGAAAGGCCGCCATTGTTATCACGTTTCAGACGCACTAAAACACATACGCTTATTATGAAGCATAAAAAGAAAAAAATAGAGAAACGTCAAACCCAGATGGGTCTTACTTTGAAAGTAGAGTAACAAAATGAAGCCAGTAAACAGATAACCAATATGAAAGGCTACGTGTTCTCGTAGACTTTGACTCCTAAACAAAAAGAATAAAACGGCCGCCCCCTGCATGGGGAACAGAAAAACGGATTCCAAAATGTATAAGAATATATTACATTACAGGATTCCGTAGGACTTTGGGTTAGCGCCTGCAGGCCCCCGAGTCCAAACAAGATAACGAAAAGTATCATATACTGCTTTATCGAATAGGGATTTATGAAGGCATAAAGAAAATTTGGGAAAATAGAGCCAACGACATCTCTTTAATCCCCCCATCCCGGAATGTAAGGTGTTGGAAACCAAAGAAAAGGATGAATAGAAGATTCAGGTTTTTTACGTTTTTTCTTTTGAATAGGATACAAAGCGGGCAAAGGAAAGCTGCCCAATAAGAGAAAAGATATCTATATAAAAACTAGTGAAATAAAAAGCGGAAAAAGTGATTTTTCGAAATGGGTCCGTGCTAAACAAAAGAAAAAAGAGCAGAGCTTCCCCCCAATGCTTGAAGGGCTGCTAGTCGGGATTGCCCCGACAAAAAAAAAACAAAAAAGAGAACTATACCGCAGACTAAGCCTGTTACCAGAAATTGGTCAGAATAAAGAAAATTTTTTATTTAACATGGATACTGTGTTTTTTTTAGTAATTCACGCCCTGAGGGGTACTCACCCTTCCACTCCAAAAGCTCTTCTAGCTTTTGAGCAGTTCCCTCAAGGAATCGATGGTAAAATCTGTCCATTTCTCTTCCATATTCTCCGGAGTCAAGCCCCGGAGACGTCGCCCAGCCCGAAAGGCGACGTAGACGGATAGAGCGACAGAAAGGCCCATGGTTGCTATATAACTTGCTACTTCTAAATCGTTCATTATATATCGTATCGCATTTTTCTTCTCGTCACGCTCTTTCATGAACGATTTGATGTTCTTCCCCTCGTTCCTTTTCTCTTGGACATCTCACTTGAAATGCAATCCTTCTTTTCGATCTTGTATTAAGTATACTGAACACCAAGCCAATCTCAATGAAGACAGGGAACGCAATTAAACGAACTCGGGTAGCCTAAAAGCATAGCTTTCATCAGAACTAGGCAACTTTTTGTACAGTTGCATCCGTAGCTATATCTATCTCTCTATATACGTCATTTCGTTCGCCTTTGTGGGCTTGGAAGCGTCATAGAATCCGGTCGGGTAAAGGTCCACTTTATCGCCCAACCAATAGGGGTGTTCTGGCCCATGATCCGTTCGGTTGCGTAGTGTTAACTCAGGTGTTGTCTACCCTGGTCGGAGCGGGAATTATCACTTTGTTTCCATGGGTCCAGTCCTTTCGGGTCCAAGTTTCTCTTAATTTCTGCCTTTGGTTAGCGGGAAGGGCTCACCTGCCTTGATCATGCTTGGCCGACCTCTACTGATGTATCTGTCATTAATGGAAAATGGAAGCACGAGGGAACGGGTTTCATCGGCAGGCTCTCCTCCCTACAGAGTTGCTTCTGTTCGGAGAGAAGAGCGATGCTGGCGGCGGGGCACTCGAATATGCCCCATACCAGCACCAAGTGTCCGCCCGTATGATCTCATAAGAGGAGCTTTCTAATCCCCCCCACTACCTTGTGCTTGCCAGTTACCAAACAACTATGTTGCTGAGCCAACTAGCCTGGTCCCTATCACGTTCACACCCAAAGACTCCCTTCTATGGTCTCAGGAGCTAGTTTGCCAAACTATCAAACATGGCAACAACGTTTGCACGCTGTGCTAGTGGTTTGACTTTCATCGCTACTTGGAACCGAGAAACCGCACAGAGACGTTCTCGAACACTCTCTCTACGTCTTTTTATTTTAAAGCGGGTATCCAGGTAAAGGACTTCCTGCTTCAAGACTGGCTCGAGGAAAGGACCTAGCTAACATCACTTCAATGAAGATTAGCTGCCTAACTAAAGCCCTTCTTCCTAGTACAGTGACAGCACATATGCGACAGCGGAAGCCCCGATATGCCAAACCTCATTCAGCAGATGTGACTCCTTCTCAGCATAAATTAATCAAAAAAACCCAGATGGAGTTACAATCTTTGAATCGAATCCCATGCGAAGAGAAATCAAAGCTCATAAAGGGTGCATCCTAGCTGAGGCAAGCTTTAATGAGCCTTACCTGATATGTTCTTATTTTTTCTGTTATAGAGCCTATTCAACTAAGAAGGATAGTCATATGGATATGTTCTTGAAAGATTTTTATAAAAAACTGCCTCGGATACGGCGTTTTTGCTTTTCAGTCATTATCATTTTTACATCACTAGGGCTCTTCTATATTCTTTTTCTGATACTGGGTTCTCTTGACTTCTTTCAGGCAATGTTTCGTAGGATTTCTCTCTAGTTTTTTTTTAACTGCATATCTTTTTGTTTGCTAACGATGGGGTTCTCAAAGGCGCTTGTCTTGGCGATTCGGCTTCTTTTTCGGGTTTTCCTTGCTGCCCAGGGCACTTTCTTGGAAATTCCATGATGCCCGATTCGGGTAGCTCACAAGGGTCCAACTCATATTCGGGTGGAGGGGACCCCGGTGGTTAGAGTAACTGGCCGAGAAGGTTAGCGAGGTCCCTGCTATGGTGAAGTGAAAGATCTTTCACTATTTTTTGGGGGAAGACACGTGGGAGCAAGCGAGAGAAAAGCAAGCCCTAGCGGTGGGGTGTCTTCCCGGTCCCACAAAAAAAAGTCTTTTTCATCGACATAGTCAGAAGCAATGGATGTTGAAAACGCACAAGCGAAGCGCCTTAGTCAGCGGAAGAAGTCACCCTCCATTCGATAACGCAAGAAATGCTTTACCGATAAAGTCAAGCGAGAGACAGTAGATTCCTTTCCTTCTTAGGGTTCCAATAAATTCGACTAGTGCAAAGAAAGATGCAGTATCCAGTTGTAGAGCGACGCAGCAGAGGGAAGTTGGCACGATTTGTAATCCCTAGGGTATCGATGTCGGAGAAGGGGAGCACTCAATGCTGCTACAGGCACTCATGAGTTCGGATTGGGTAGCGTGAAGGAGATAATAGAAGGAACCGCTAGTTCAGTTTTACCAGGTCTTCCTGAGTACAAATCTCCTCATCCAATAGCATTCTTAGTTAGTACCATTCTTATAAGCCTGTTTTTGACGAGTGAAGCGGCTAGGCTACATGCTTAGCCTAGTATTCCCGGATTGGTATTGGATAAGAAAGATTCCGCTTTCTTCCCACTCATGAAGCATGCAGAACAATAAAGTGGGGGGAGGGCTTCTGTGGAAAAAGGGGAAGTTTGGGACGAGAGGGACTAAAATAGTAGTCACCAAACCCAAAGAAATTTTACTATGTTAAGGCGAATTGATAATTAAAGGTACTTCCATGTGGTGTATAAAAGCACAAGGGGAGGAGGCCCCTAGTCAAAGTATCATAGCATAGGAGGGTGAACTTGGGCTGGGGGGAAGGGGAAGTGGTCCTATCCGATGTGGGTGTGCCAGAGGCTACGGTTTTAGCTTATTTGAAAGTCAAGTCTAAAGTGTGCCTCTCTTCTCGTGAAAGGGAGCTAGCGGTACCGGAAAAACCTCCTTCACTTCAGGCTAGCTACAATTGGCATATCCACCACTTGAATGATTCTAGACGTTTTACAGCAAGAGAAAGCAAGCAAGAAAACGACACTAAACAAGCAATAATACTGAAGAAGTGGTCACCCACCGCTTAGGCGGGAATCCATAGCTATAGTGGGGAGCCTGTCTCACTGGGAGTCAGTTACAACAAGATTGAAACTAGAACTGCGGAACGGACTGAACCAAAGGCTCTTCCCGGGAAGCGACTAGTTAGTTGAGAACCCCCTGCTTCTGACCCACGTAAGTTGCATGGTCGCCTTCCTCATCCCCTGAATGAACTCCTGCAACTGATCTCCCACTCGGGAAGTTCAACTAAAGGCAAGGCAGGGTTTTCAAACGAAATTGTCCGAGAAGATCTTCTTCTTAGGACTGAAAATAATTCCCCTGCTGTAGCCCTTTCAAACTTACCCTATCCCGTCGCTTTCTCATATGAGATAAAAGCACTCTCTCATTATTGCTAATTAAGTGGCTCTCTCACTTGACGAAGCGCGCAAGCAATTTCTCTTCTCTTTCTAGTAGGGCTAGGAGTTACTGAACAGCCACCCTACCCTGGTCGGTGTGTAGGAATGACTTAAGGCTTAAGAAAATTCTCTTTAGCTCTACGGATGACTAACAAGGCGGGATCCAAGCGGGTGACTGCCGAGCAGCAGCACTGCTCGCCCTGGCCCGTATGATTTCGTCACAGATTGTATTGTCTGGACAGTCTAATCCCGGCTTGTAATGGCATCAGGGCTAAAGCACATACATATGGAGAGGTGCAAGGATGTGCACTAGATTCTGATTTACTTACCAAAATCTACCAGCGGTCTTTTCGGTATGGTACGAATGAAGATTTTTCAACCCGTATGGCCGAGCTTCCTGTAATACCATCCAATTTTGGGGTCTCACTCCTATAAACATATGCATATGGATCTGTCTCTACGACCTTAGCCTTCAAAGCTTTCCGGTTCTATTCCTTTTTTGAATAAAGGCTTGTTATCGACGAATAAGCTCCTTAGACTTTGCCCTAAAAGCTCATCCTAAGGAAATTTTCACTCGGGACTTCTTTCTATGCTAGCATGCTTATACTTCTATTCTTGATCTGGATTCTTAAACCTTTATTCTAAGATAAGATGCCAGTCTATAAATCCGTACTTGTTGACTAAAAGACTTTCGGCGGATTTAGAATCAATCCCATCCGTCTCTTAGTTCAAGCGTATTCTCTAACAGCGGATTCTTGCTAACAGAAAGATAACCGCCTATTCTATCAAGCAGTCGATTCAATAACAGACGATTTGCTGCAAAGAGACGATTCGGTGCGCATTTCATGCTACTCCACGGTGGCTAGCTTTCCTGCTTCTGTGCTTGCTATGAATTCCTAGATGCGCGTAATCGTCTTCTGAGGAGAGATCTTTTCTTTCTGTGTTAGAATACGAAAAAAGGTGAATTCTTCTTAAGTAGAAGTCTTATTTTAATAAATACACAAACCCTTATTTGTTAAATGAATGAATTCTCAAACACTTAATTGAATAAGTTCAGGGCTAACAGTCTGAATAAAGCCAATAGTCACCCCTGATTCGGATGTTACGAGAAATCTGTCCTCTGATTCCGATGCCACAGAAGGGAAACCCTGACCGAAGGTAGCACATAAGACGATGTGTAAAGCGTATAGCCAGCCGATGTAATCGAATCCTTCTGTTCCTAAGGGCAGGCTCACTCCTCTAATGCCGTGATAGAAGAGAGGGTTCTGACTTCACCCCTACTATCATCAATGATAGACTTTGAGATCGAAACTGGCTTCCTGGCTGATGGCCTGCTTGCCCTAAAGAATGTGAGACCTAATGCTTTGAGTTTGCTTGCTTTATTTATGAAAGCAGGTACTTAGACTGGTGGAATTAGCGCAGGAGCTAAAAACAGGGCTTGAAGGCAGAAAGCACTTCGATCTATGAAATAGCAATTAAAAACGGAAAGGCAAAGGTTTAGCGTAGCCCAGATACCCAGAAGAACCACATCTGTCTCAAGCTCAAGCCGACCCAACCCGAAGCAGCAGCTCTTTCATGCCCTTAAAAGGGTGTTATTTGACGCCTGGGTAATAGGCTATCGATTGGAGGAAGAAAGCATAAGCTTTGGAATCTAATGAAAGAAAGTTGAAGCATAATCCATAGCAGAAGCTGTCAAGGAAGCCCGGCCCGCAGGTTCAAACCGGAGTGAAGTGACCCAGCGGAGAGGTTCAAACCGAAGTGAAGTGACCCTTATTTGGTGGAGGTATTGGGCACGAAACGGGTCGAAAGTAGGCCTGCCTGACCGACTGGTCAAGCTATTTAAGAGTTCTTTCTTTCCTACAGGTCTACTAAATCAGCCCTCTTATCGGCTACACTTCTTAGCCTGAGGCTAAAACAGAACAGATCGGACAACAGAAACAAAAAGGGCCCCCTCTACCAGTCGTCTAACCGGTGCTTGTTGCTTTCGCGCCAGCAAGAAAACTCCGAAGCTCATCTCCCTCTTTATCTGTGCCATCCCTATCTTAAAGATAGGTGAGGGTTGTACATCTATAAAGATCATAGCTACCCTTCCTTCCGCCAGGGAACTCAAAGAATCCACTCTGCCTTTCCCTTCTTATTGGCACTTCTGCCAGTTCATTAGCAAGAGGCAGCCGGAATGAGTCTGCTCCTCAACTTATTTATGTAAGAATGCCACGACGATAAAGAGTGGTGGAGATTTGTAGCTGAACTGAAAGAAATACAGCTCCGCTTCGAAACCATCTTCGTGAAAGAATTGAAACTATTCATCATGATTGATTGAGTGTTCAGTCTACCGCCCCTATCTCTAAAGGGGTACAAGGGAGAGGCTAGCCTAGAGTATAGAGAGAGAAATCCCCATATTTATTTGAGTAGTGGTCCCTTTTTCACTTCGGACTTCTTACTTGAAACTAAGTGAGGACTCGGATTTGAACCGAGACCCTTAGAGGAAGGACAAATCTCCTCAGCGAACTTCCGTTATTCGATCGTTACGGACAACAAACATCATAGGGGGTAGACTCTCTTTCCCAAAAGGACTGTAACTGTAATAGAAACGAGAGTTGAAAACAAATCAATTCAATAATAATAAGAACGAACAGGGACTCATCTCAAAAGTTAGGTAATACGATTTAAGCAGTGCCTGTCGGCCACTAGAAGAGGACTTTTTTGGCCTGCTCTTAATATGGGAGTACTCATATTAATGTTAAGGGAACTTCACTAATGGATGATTGGTCTTAAGCAAGCAATTGAATTGCGTATAGAAAGAAAGAACATTTTCTACTATCTAATCTCAACATCATCTCATCTGGTAGACATTCTATGATTGAGAAGCTGGCGGGCCCAATGCGCTCCACACCAAGGCCTCGCGGGGCCGTGGAGCCGGTCACCTCGGATCAGTGTAAGATCAAGAACGGAACTGTCTTGGGTTGATAATCAAAGAGAGATATAGGGTGTTCATCGAATAGTACAGGGAGGAAGCGTTCTTACTTATAAGATAAGAATCTTTTTGAAGAGCAGGTATCTGCTCCCGGGGAAGGCTCCCCTCTCTGTACCGACTGATGAAGTAAGGACAGATGGGACTGAGACAGGAAGGACTGGTTACAGATTATGATTCTGCGGATTCGGCAAGGGAAACTTCGTCAGCAGACCCTAGAGAGCCCATTCGAGCTAATTCGAGCGCCAACCTCCGAGCCTGAGAGAAAGCCCACCCCAGGAAATCCTGAGCTAGATAGGATTTTGCTGTCCCAATAGCAGCTCAACTGATAGAAAAGATACTACGTTCCCGATCGATAGGAAAGATACGGAGTCCTCGACCGATGATAAAGCCCGGAAGAGAAGGAGAAGGGAAAAGCACTCAAGCAAATTCAACCTATGTCTACGTCTATGCTATTTTCATTCAATTGTTTGCTCGCGGAGGCCCTAGAAAGGGGTATCCCGCCCTATAACCAATAAGTGAGACAAGTTACTATATCTCCCACGGAACACATTCTAACCGTTCAGTTAATCACTGAATTCTATTATAGGTATTCCCTTGAACCTGGTTTAGCCAGCCGGGATTTCCCATCTAATGAGTTATGGCACGGAATCCATTTGATCCTATGTAACCTGAATCCTATTCTCCTTTTCTTATAAATTTCGAAATCTAGGACCAATGCTGCTTACTATCGAGCTATCGTTCTACCGATAGGTGATAGGCCCTACAATAAGGAAGGGAGGGGTCCCCCAAGCGAAACCAAGCTCTTTAGATTTCGAGCTCCATCCAAATCTCACTCCTCCCGCAAAGCAGCTCGAGCTACTTCCCTCCAGCGGACTGGAGGCTTTCTAGAGAGAGTGGATTCGGCTTTTTCTGCTTCTGATTATTAGCTTTCCTTCTATGGTCAAATAGGCGGCCCCGGCCGTCAACTCTTTCACAACAGCAGTAGTAAGGTACGGAGTCGCTTGAGCGAAAGGCGATAAGGCTAGCTACTGGCTTCACTTATGAGATTTATAATTCTAATTTCTAGTATTCGGATATTTTCTTTTTTCTTACTAAGGCAAAGCTCGCTTTTTAGGAGTGGAATTCCCTAGTGATAAACTTTCCTAGAGAAGAAAGAGTGCCAGGAGAAACATGAAAGCAATCGAAAGAAAAACCTATTTCTTGTCTTGGGGAAAAACGTTCCACAGAAAGTCGACCATGGGAATACAAATGAAATGTAAAGAAAAATTCAAATGTTATAACAGAGCCCGGGGGGCTTATATGTACGACGGAACTAACTCTGAACGAAAGATAGATCAACCAAGCCATTGAAATGACTCTTTCGATCAGAGCAGAGAGAACTAGAACTACACTTTGAGAAGGCAGGCTCCAAAATAGAACTGAAGTGACCAAAGAAAAAAGCCAGCAACCAACCCTTCTTCAAGAAGCATGTGTTAAGCATATCTCTGTCGATCACTTTTTGGGCATCTTGTCTAAAGGACTTGGCCCTAAGTTTAGAGCGAAAAAAAGCCAAAAACCTCACCTTCTTCTTCTCTTACGAAATTTCTAGTTAAGTTAGAAGAAAGGCATGGGAGAAAGAATTCAAACAAAGCATGATTTTCGATTCGATATCTGACTCGGGGGCGAACACCCCTTTTATGCCCGTCGCCTGTGTTGAACGGGATAGATTACAAATGGAGCCTTTGAGTGAGTAGGAACCACGTGTTGACACCCTTGTTGGGGGATTCTTAGTTAGCGAGATTTGTGCGTTAGGCCCAATTAGACCCAGGGGCAAGCAACGCCTAGCCAATTTCCAGAATGTAGAAACAACAGACTTTGGCATTGCCCTAGAGACGTTTAGCTCTCAATGCACTAGTGGAATGCCATAAGAAGGGAGAGTTGACTTCCTTAGTTCTACACAGTCTAAGTTGAATCTCCAAGGCGCTTTATTGTAATTGCCTCGTGCCTTATGGACACTCAGGGCTACTCAGTTGTTGAGGAAAGGATGACAAGGATTTCTAACTTCAGTGCGCGATCTTACGGTGGAAACTCGAGCACTAGAAGATGCTTATATCATTCAGGATTCCCAGATATGTTCCCGGAGGAATTACCGATGCCTCTTGAGTGAGTAGTAGAGTTTGCTATCGTTTTGGTTCCGAGAGCGGGACCCACTTCTAAGACCCCCTATGGAAAGGTATAGCAAGTGCATTGAACGAGTACTAGAGACCGATCATCTGATACTAACTGGGAAATAATCTTGAGCATAAGAATGAATGTTTGGGACCGATATATGATATGTACCGATGATTGAATGAAGCTACTATTAAGGACATGTAACTGCTATTTTGAATGACTTATTCAATCAGTCGTAAGGAGCCCGATATTTCCAGGAGCGACTTCTGTTCGGGTCACTATCAGTCTAGGTTCAAGTAGAGTGATGTGCAAAAGTCGACCTTCCGAAATGTGTAATGTTATTTCGAGTTCATGTGTCATATGATCAGACCAACGCCCAGTGTTTCGTGGACCTTATGGACGAGGTGTCCAAGCCCTTTTGGCTACACGCCTGGTGATGTTTATAGATGACGATCTAGTGTACCCTCTTGATTTGGCGACGAGCGAAATTTGTTGAGTGGGGTCCTAGAAACCTGGAGACAGGAAGGATTCTGTGTTAGTTTAGCAAATGCGAATTTCGACTCGAGGGAGTCCCGTTCATGGGACGTGTTGTATCTAAAACATGAATTGCCGTAGACCCCCAAGAAGACAGAGGCGATAGTAGAATGGACCAGACTGACTAGCAGCAGTGATACGATAGGCCATTCGTGGAGAAGTCCTCCTAACCTTAGGCACCATAGTGGCCGATCGTTTAGTATAGTATGCCAATAAGTAAAGACCCCGCACCAGAGGCCTACTGGGTTATTACCAGACTTGCCTATCCTATGTGGAAATAAGAGCACCTAGCGACGGTTTTCGTTTCAGGTTCACCCCGTACGGTGAAGGGGTACGATCCTATTTGGGCATTGTAAATAGAGAGACCAAATCAACGCTTTTCCTCTCATTCAAGACCCGCACTACTTTCGCGAAACTCGCCGAGATGTGCATCGATGAGATAGTAAAGAGGCACGGAGCGCCCGTGTCGGCAGAATCAGACAGAGACTATCGCTTGTGGCAGAGTTGCATATAATGACCGCTATCAGGCGAGTAATCAGAAAGTGCCTTACGCAGCTATATACGACCGGGTAGACCCAGTTGTGGTGATAACATGAGAGAGAGATCGATCTGAGTCCGAAATGGATACAGCAATAGTAGGATAGGTCAAGATTGTTTGCGAATGGCTTTCGGGCAGCTCTGAGTAGACAGTCGGACCGTGCCCTTGTGCGTACGCGTAGTTTAGAGTTCGAAGCAAGTATTATCTAAAGTTTAGAGTTCAAAGGAATTAATGAGACTTGGAATGAAAGTCAGGTTTCGTTTTCCTTTCTTCGGCCCGAATTCGAAAGCAGAGTGGGAGATGTTGCTTATCGATTAGCCCCACCGGCCCTTTGAAGAATTCATAACGCAATTCTCATATCTATGTCAAGGAAGTTAACACCCTCCCTTGATTAGGTAGTGCAGCTAACATATGTATAAACCAACCCCCCTCATACGAGAAGTGCCCAGAGCGTTTGGTGTACAGAGGGGATTGAGTCTTAGGATGGCACACGACCCTTTATGTTAGGTTAGGGTCCAAGGGAACGACCATACCGAGGGAGAGATACTTGGAAAACCGAAAGAAAGGTGCGAGACTATATCCACATCGATTCAAATCATTAAGTGTGAGTTTTGAGGACAAAACTCTTACCCGGCGTGTCGAAAAGGTGAGGGTGCTCCTCCCGCATCTTCTCCTCTAGTTCCCATGTAGCTTCGCGCTCGGAATGATTCCTCCACTTAAGACGTATGGAATTGTGCGCGTCCTGAGTACCTGATCCTTTCTGTCAACAATCTTCTCCGGGCGTTCTTCATAAGTGAATTTCTTATCTACAACCACATCCTCTACCAACCAGATATGCTCTGGCGACGGTACGTATTTCCGATACGTGGAATACTTTGTGAACTCTGGAGAGCGCTGGAGGTAGTGCCAAACGGTATGCCACATCGCCTATCGCTTACTTGCGTTCAATGAATGAAGTTTGCTCTTTCTAAAATCGAGTTCCCCCTTATTAGATAGCAATGTTACTCTGAGTTCCTGCTTCAGGGGAAAGGGAAACAAACGAAAATCCATTCGTTAAGCAAAGCCCATGGCCTACCCCTCCTACTCTGCCATACCTGTGAAAGAACTTATTCTTTCGAATAGGCCTAACCCTTGGGGAGAGGGTGATGTTTTTGGGTTATAAAGAGGGACTCCCACCTCAACCATAAGGAGACATTTAGAATAGTGATTTCTTATGAATACTTTTACTAGCAAGTAAGTGCCGTGCCCTCAAGTCAAGCAAGGTACCGAGTGAGAGAAATAATTCTAGGGGGTGCAAGCCCGGATACTAACTATTTGCCTTGCATTTGAAAAGCATGATTTTTACCTTCGGGGAGGGGTACTTCTTTCTTTTACTTTATAGAAAACATTTATACTTGATTGAAGATATACCAAAACTCTTGTCTATTTCGATGGTATGATAGTAACTAGAGCTCCATTATAGGGAGAAAATGACCAATTCTTAGCCTTAGACAAAGAGAACGGGAAACCGGGAACCAAGCAGGCCTCTTGGCAGGAAAACAAGCTAGATCACGTCCTCGAAATCAACCTTGTTTTTTAGGTAGGATTGGGTTGGTGGTAAGTGAAGATCTGGACCCCTAGGAACTAGTCGGAAATAAGGTAAGTAAGTTAGAGAGCTCTGTCCCAATTGTTGAGGAATGGGGTCTTAAGACAGACAAGGCTTTAGTAACGAGTTTGACTAACCAAGGATGAAATTGCCACAGACCAGCATCAGCTAGCTCATGTCTTGGGAATCCTCCGAGTTCAGACTAGCTTTTACCAATAAATAGTAAAAGATTGCTTTGGTGGTAGGTGAAGTTGTAACAAAGTTCCCTTTTTCAATCAGTTCCAAGACCCCGAGGCTCGAGCCCTAAATCATATTTTAGGGGGATCTTTGCCGTTGATCCTAGCAATGAAGAAAGATGATCTTCCTTTAGCTGGGCACACACCTTGTCAGTAAGATGTGAAGCTGTTCACTCTGCTTTCCCTGGTTCAGATAGATTCCCAAGCTAGGTTGTAGCCACGACGGCGCTGTTCCTTTCTCTTCATTCTGACCTTAAGAGAAGAACTTCGCTCTTTTTCTTCTGCCTCGATAGAACAGAGCCTACTATCCCCAAGACCGTCTACACCAAGTTTGGATCCTATTGATGAGGTGCCAAGTTTCTCGCGGGGCAGGAAACCTCTCCTAAACCATTGACGTCTAAAAGACAAGTCGTTTTGTCAAAAAAATAGGATTGCCGTGCTTTTAGGACTCAAAGTAACGATCCTTCTCCCTCCTGTTGGGGAATTCTTATGAAGACAATCGCTCTTGCCTTCCCCGGTCCAACAGCGATAGTTATCTGTGTGTTTTTTTTTGTGCTGTAATAAGAAAGATGTTGCTATTCTACGATGTGGCGTTCCAGAAAGACTCACTTAACACTTTCTCATTCACACCGACCAGCTAGTGCGCTGTCACTTGGTATCGGATCTTTTCTAAATGAATCATTTGCCCCTACTACTTCTATCTACCTACGTCTTAAAATAAAAAAGCTATTTCCCACGGTCAAGCCTAGTAGAGCTCCTAGTCCGACAAGACTAGCAAACATGCTACCACAGAAAGGAAGGGAAAGAGATCGGAAAGCACGCAACCAAACTGAACGCCAGCGCTTTCACTGGGAAAGTCTCCGTCTCTAGCCAAAGACCCGCATTCAAGCCCCATAATAGGATGGAAAGCCCAGGGAATGAAATAAGTGACTCTACCCTACGTCGAACAAGAGTTGGCTTCCTTTCGAATTCTAAAAGGCCTACTATGCTGCCTTTCTTGGCTTGCTGCCTTAGCTAGCTCCCTTTCGTACCGGTTCCCCAAGGTCTGATTCTGCCCTTAACCCAGCGCCCGTGGAGATAACGAGATTAACAAAAGATTTTCTCGGTGCGAAGAATAGCCCTACTCCTATATCCTAAAATATTCTATTTTAGTTAGCTACTCACTCAGTCCACAGATTCGGATTAGTCAAAATAGAACTAGACAGATCAAGGAGAGAGAAGGCTCATCGATCAGTCTTAGCTATGGTTCCATTTCTTTATTCAGTCAGCCAGGCAGAAGTGGAAAATCAAATAGATAGAGTAGATCCTATTCTAGATGGATTAGATAGAAACCTTACCTTAGCGTGATTCCATGCCTGACTTTCCCGATAGCGGAATCTATAGATGTTCCCATGGAGCGGTAACTAGGTCCAGTGCCCAAAAAGGGAAGCTTATCGAAGGGAGGAGTGGAAGCTGCTCTGCTAATGCCCTGGCCAAGAGACGACTTATATCTACATCCATCCTCTAAGAAAAAGCCAGTGAAAGCTCTCTTCTAGGCGCTTATTCCCACAGCAGACTCAATAGCTGCAGTTACGGATTCAATTGCGACAAGATCGTATTCTTCCTTTTCTGATTCACGTGCAAAACCTTTTTGTCCAATTCTAGGAACTGTCAGGTAAGAACCGATTCACTTCCTCACAACCTAGCATTTTTTTATGTCCCTGGGTACCTTTACTCTAGTTTCAAAGGTTTGTAGCACTTGCTTACTGAGCTAGGGGGAGCTCCTCTTGCTATTGCGGTCACATAAAGGTTAAGAGCGAGGGGATCATTCACTTTGAAAAGCGAAAGGATGAAGACTGATCCTCGTTTCTTTTTTCTATATATATCTATAGGATAAAGCCATAAGCTACATGCTTATCTAACTCCTGTCTGTATAAAGAAGGCTTCTCTTGTTTGTGTGAGACAAGAAAGACGACCTCGAGCTCGAGACTGACAGGGCAGGGCAACCTGTCTTCTTTTTTATTGTTTTTTTTATATTATAATAAGAGCGAGATGCAGTAGTCTCCTTAGTTAGCGTCCGAGACTCAACTGTCAAAAGCTCAGAAAAAAGGTTCCAAGACGGTGCGAAGACCTAGACCTAAGCCTAAGCCTTCAACTCCGCAAATATCGATAGCCGAATGGAGGGGAATGAGGGAGCAAGATTCGGAGAGAGAGAAGGGAAGGAATGAATGGCCTATCAATCTTTTTGTATTCTTTTCCCCGGTGGACATAAGAAGAAAGTTTGTCTACTAGAATACGACTCGAGCATTGATGAATAGCTTATTCAACAATCTCAAGAGGCATTGTGCCCTTTTCTGATCTTATCCTCTTCTGGGCATGTCTGACTAGTGTAATCAGTCCCTTGCTTTCCTTCCCCGCTGTCACTTCGCCGGAAAGAAGTTCCTTCTAATTAGATAAGGGATATGCTTTTGTAATAGCAATTGGATGCTTTCTCAACACGGATTCCAAGGCTTATTCACCATCAAGCGCGGTAAGAGCTGCTATTTACTCAAGAGCGGCTAGTCTTGCAGCGGCAACTGCTTGAGCTCCTACTCTCACTGCGGTTACGAAGACAGCAAAGGGATATTGAAAAGAGGGAGCACAAGAGCTCTGAGTCATCCAACAAGGCTTACTGGAAAAGACTAGAAGAGTAAGGTCATCAGTCCCAGAGCCTATGAGTGCCATGCAAACAGCACTGATTCACCAGAAAGACCGTGACGGTTCATGTCCAGCTCCTTCTATTCTATAGTTCCTTCCCCCTTTCCTTCACCACCAGCTGGAGCGCATCGCCGGTCTCCAGGTTATCAACAAGACAAGACCTATCACGTGGCTACGAGCTCTTTCCTTACTCAGACCCCAAGCGGGCACGGTGACAAGACTTTGATGCGGGGTTCGGAAGATAGGCTTGCAACGGATTCAACCGATCGATTCCCCGTGGCATATAAAGATTGGCGAAGCATAAGGTTAGTAACATCGGTGCTGATAACTTCCTTTTCTCCTTCGGGGGTGGGCTTTGTAGGAGTTGGGCGAGATGCAAGACTTTTTCCTCAAGGAGTTAGAGCAGAAGTTGTTTACTCGTATATATAAAAGAATAAGACCGGCTTACCATTCTATTAAAGAAAATGAAAGGGTTGAGAGTGGATTCCTTTCTTCAATGCATTCCACCGAGGCGACTGGGGCACCTTTTTTGTAAGAGACGCTCAGCTCAAGCCAACTTCTATCAGTTCAGGCGGAAGGTCAGGGGGAGTGGTACAATTAGGCCTTCCCTTCGGTATGCGATATCCGTATGTAAAGTTCATTTCTCTCGCCCAGTCAAAAGCTTTTGAAACTTCTGGTTTGAGGGACTTCACCGCTAACGAGCATCGATAAGCTGTCGCAAGCAATCAAAGTGATTCCCTTCCTTATTCTAATAGAAAAGGTAATCCGGGCCCTCCCCCTGTCTACAGCTATGCTATCTCTATCACTGCTAAGGTCAGGTTTTTTTTGCTGGATCAGATATGGAGATTTCAGCCCTTTCCTTCCTTGTTTGCATTCCAGGTTGGTTCTAAAGAAAGGGTTGGAAAATGGAATCAAACAAAAGGTCAGATAGGCCTCCCGTCCCATTATATTTCCTAAGACAAGATCCGTCGTGGTTCGGAGTCTCGTACTAGCCTCGCCCTATCTAAAACTAAAAGGCGGATGGAAGATGGCCTTCTTAATGAGCTCTCTCGCTTGACTTTATCGGTATAGCATTTCTTGCGTTATCGGATTGAGAGTGACTTCTTCCGCTGTCTATGTTTTCAAACATTTCATCGGTGTCGACATTTTCTTCATCTCAGCCAGTGTAGGCTTGCTCCGCACACAAAGGCTACATCTGGGCCTTTCATTGATTTGATCAATTCATTTTGGAAGCCCTTCCTTCGCTCCGGGCACGCTGTTTAGATCTATTTCGGTTGCCAATGAAATGGAATATGGGAAACTCTCCGTCTAAGTGGTTAATCCGACGAGTCAATTCTCAATGTGATGCTGCTATCCGTTCGACGATCCTACTTCTGATGTCACCCCCGCCTCTCCCTCCCAGTGGAATATCCCATTCTCTATCCAATTCCGGAAGAATGGATCATGAAAGATTTTTTCGTGAGATGCCGATCGATAAGGAACAGCCTATAAAAGCGGGTGGCAGGGAATGAAAGCACTCCTTTGATAGCAAAATATAGAGATTTTTTAGAGCTAGGGGCAGGCCATCTATTCCTGCTTTACTTTCTTCAAAGAAGCCTTAGATCTCTTTCTCGGTCGAGGTGGGAGTAGGCAGTTCTCTATGAACTGGATGTTGAATTATCAAAAAGATGAGAGGAAGGCGCTTCTTCGATTAGGTGTCTCGTGGCAGGGGCTGTGCACAATCAAAGAGGGGCGGCTAC